AGAAAGAGAGAAAATATATATATCAATGATATAGAATTCGAATATGTAAAGGTCTTTTGGTTATCTCATAAAAAGGTAGTGTAATAAAGCATCAATATTAACTAATCCATAATATAGATATATATATTCCCAGAATAAACAAATCAAGAGCACCGAGTCAATAAAAACTGAGAAGGTTGATTCAATAAAAATATTATTTAAAATCGTATTTGAGAGGCTCCATTGTAGAATTCCAGACCTAATCATTAATCGAGAAGCGATGGGAACGACGAAACCCGTGAATACCTAAGATTTTTTTGAAACAAATCTTAATGATTCATTGGGCGGGATGGCGGAACGAACCAAGAACCAATCCATTTTTTTGAGGAGTCATGGGATAACCTTACATTACATCTAAATAAAAGAAAATGGATAATGAAAGAGTAAATATTCGCCCGCGAAATTTTGATTTTTTTTTAGAAATTTGAGCCAATCCGATACGATAAATATGATAATAAAAAGAAAAATAAGGATTCGTTAGAATCTTATATTTTCGAATCTTATATTATAATCGAACAAAACAACATTATCTAGATTATCTAGTTCTAATTATCTAGTTATATATATATAGGTGGAAAAAATTTTCTATAAGAAGAAATGTCTAGTTCTATATCAAAACAAGATATACAAATCTCCAATAGACCAATCGATTCTATGAAATATCAAAAAAACCCCGCGATTCTATTATATTATTCATTAAACATATGTATATATTGTATATTATTTTATTGGTATTGGTTAAATCCATTTTTTTTAATTGCTTTATTCGCGAGGAGCCGTATGAGGTGAAAATCTCATGTACGATTCTGTAATAGCGATGGAATTTAGAAACAACCATCAACTATAACCCCAAAAGAACCAGATTCCGTAAACAACATAGAGGAAGAATGAAAGGAATATCCTATCGAGGTAATCATATTTGCTTCGGAAGATATGCTCTTCAGGCACTTGAGCCCGCTTGGATCACATCTAGACAAATAGAAGCAGGGCGGCGGGCAATGTCACGAAATGTCCGCCGAGGTGGACAAATATGGGTACGCATATTTCCAGACAAACCGGTTACAGTACGACCTACCGAAACGCGTATGGGTTCCGGAAAAGGATCTCCCGAATATTGGGTAGCTGTCGTTAAACCAGGTAGAATACTTTATGAAATGGGCGGAGTCGCAGAAAATATAGCCAGAAGGGCTATTTCAATAGCAGCATCAAAAATGCCTATCCGAACTCAATTCATTATTTCAAGATAATAATTAGAACCAAAGGAAAGAGGTCTTTAGGATGAAAAATAATTGCAATTGTAAGTTTCTTTTTTTTGTTGAATACAGAATATTTTTTTTTTTTTACTTCAAGCTTTGGACTGAAAGAAGAGATAAAATAAAAATGATATGATTCAACCTCAAACCCATTTGAATGTAGCCGATAACAGCGGAGCCCGCCAATTGATGTGTATTCGAATCATAGGAGCTAGTAATCGACGATATGCTTATATTGGTGACATTGTTGTTGCTGTAATCAAGGAAGCAGTACCAAATACGTCTTTAGAAAGATCAGAAGTGATCAGAGCTGTAATTGTACGTACTTGTAAAGAACTCAAACGTAGCAACGGCATGATAATACAGTATGATGATAATGCTGCGGTTGTTATTGATCAAGAAGGAAATCCAAAAGGAACTAGAATTTTTGGCGCAATCGCCCGGGAATTGAGACAGTTAAATTTCACTAAAATAGTTTCATTAGCACCCGAGGTATTATAAGACGAAACGATATATTATTTGTGAATGAAATAGATTAATTAATAGATTATGTCTTACACATATACCTTCTGTAGTAATTATTATATATTTGAATATTTCATAACCCCCCAAAAAATATTTCAAAACCTAAAGAAAAATAAATAAAAAATAATATAATATAATTAAAATAAGAAATATATATAATTTTAAAATAAGAAATATATAATTTCTAATTTTATTATTATATTCAATTCAATATATTCAATATTCGATATTATTTTTTGAAAAAATAGAAAAAGGAGCATGCTGATTATATCGAAAGTAAAGGGCAACATTTATTTTCCTTTATTATGGGTAAGGACACCATCGCTGACATAATAACCTCTATACGAAATGCTGACATGAATAGAAGAGGAACGGTTCAAATACCATCTACTAACATCACCGAAAACATTGTTAAAATGCTTTTACGAGAGGGTTTTATTGAAAACGTGAGAAAACATAGGGAAAGGGAAAAATTTTTTTTAGTTTTAACTCTACGGTATAGAAGAAATAGAAAAGGATCATATAAAAAGAGTTTGAATTTAAAACGGATCAGTACACCTGGTCTACGAATCTATTCTAATTATCAAAAAATTCCGAGAATTTTAGGAGGGATGGGGATTGTAATTCTTTCTACTTCTAGAGGTATAATGACAGATCGAGACGCTCGATTAGAAAGAATCGGCGGAGAAGTGTTATGTTATATATGGTAATCTTTCTGATATCCGAATTATATGAAAAACTTCTTTCAATTTTTGTGAAAAAGGAGAGAGAGAAAACACGGGTCTCTGATATCACTCCTCATACTTTAATGAATGCGTGAAAAGGGTTTAACGGGAATAGGAATAAAAAAACGGATTTATGAGGGTTTAATTAAATTACTGAATCAATTTCCAGGGTATGTTCCAGGTTCATTTAAATTTAAATAATGAAAATATGATTCTAGACTATATTTCCGAAAAGGTTCGACGTACTCTTCTTTTATATGTATACGACAGGAAAAGAAAAAATGGAAGTATAAGTTATTTAATTAGGCTGTTTTTCAGCCTCAACATTTTTTGTTTTGAGGGGTACGATTAGAAGTTCAAAATTTAAGGAAACCATATTTTCTTCCAATAAAATGGATTCAGGATTAATTTAAGGAATGACAAATATGAAAATAAGGGCCTCTGTTCGTAAAATTTGTGAAAAATGTCGATTGATCCGTAGGCGAGGGCGAATTATAGTAATTTGTTCCAATCCAAAACATAAACAAAGACAAGGATAATATTTCCACAAGAGAGGGCTTTCAATTATAAAGGACCGGATGCACAAATAACAAAATAAAGATTTTGAATTTCAATATTTTTTAAATTACATAAAATTCTTATTCCAATTTTTTATAATTATTTATATAAATATATATAGTAATATATTTGAATAAATATATTTGAATATGTGCAAATTTCAATTTATTGAAATTAGAAATTCTATTTAGAAATTAGATTCTATATTATATAGAATATAAAAATTATAGATTAATATCTATAATAACTATTACAATATAAGAGATATCTTATAAGAGAAATTTTTGATATTTCAAATTGGAATTTTTTTTTAATTGTATTGTATATTAATAGAAATAGAATACCAATTAATAGAATATTAATTCTAGTTTCTAATTAGAAAATAGTAAAGCATCCGTTTTTGACATGAAATGGATCCATATATCTCGGACTTCCATTTATGAGATAATAATTATGAAATAATAAAAAGATAATAAGATATGGCAAAACCTATACCCAAAATTGGTTCGCGTAAGCATCCTCGTAAAATACCAAAGGGAGTTATTCATGTTCAAGCTAGTTTCAACAATACCATTGTGACTGTTACAGATGTACGGGGGCGGGTGATTTCTTGGTCCTCCGCAGGTACTTGTGGATTCAAAGGTACGCGAAGGGGAACACCATTTGCCGCTCAAACCGCAGCAGGAAATGCTATTCGAACAGTAGCGGATCAAGGCATGCAACGAGCAGAAGTCATGATAAAAGGTCCCGGTCTCGGAAGAGATGCGGCATTAAGAGCTATTCGTAGAAGTGGCATACTATTAAATTTTATACGGGATGTAACCCCTATGCCACATAATGGGTGTAGGTCCCCTAAAAAAAGACGTGTGTAAAACGAAAAAGAAACATAGAATAGATTTCAAGAGAAATAAACAATTCAAAGGATTTGAAAAAAAAAAAGAAAATAGATTACTATGGTTCGAGAGAAAGTAAGAGTATCTACTCGGACACTACAGTGGAAGTGTGTTGAATCAAGAGTAGACAGTAAACGCCTTTATTATGGACGCTTTATTCTGTCTCCACTTATGAAAGGGCAAGCCGATACAATAGGCATTGCGATGCGAAGAGTTTTGCTCGGAGAAATAGAGGGAACATGTATCACACGTGCAAAATCTGAGAAAATACCACATGAATATTCTACCATAGTAGGTATTCAAGAATCAGTACATGAAATTTTAATGAATTTGAAAGAAATAGTATTGAGAAGTAATCTGTATGGAACTCGGGACGCGTCGATTTGTGTCAAGGGTCCTGGATATGTAACTGCTCAAGACATTATTTTACCACCTTCTGTGGAAATCGTTGATAATACACAACATATAGCTAACCTAACAGAACCCATTAATTTGTGTATTGGATTAAAAATCGAGAGGAATCGCGGATATTGTATAAAAAGACTAAAAAACTTTCAAGACGGAAGTTATCCTATAGATGCTGTATTCATGCCTGTTCGAAACGCAAATCATAGTATTCATTCTTATGTGAATGGGAACGAAAAACAAGAGATACTCTTTCTCGAAATATGGACAAATGGAAGTTTAACTCCTAAAGAAGCGCTTTATGAAGCCTCTCGGAATTTGATTGACTTATTTATTCCTTTTTTACATGCGGAAGAAGAAAACTTAAATTTAGAAAACAATCAACACAAAGTTACTTTACCCCTTTTAACTTTTCATGATATATTGGCTAAACTAAGGAAAAATAAAAAAGAGATAGAATTAAAATCTTTTTTTATTGACCAATTAGAATTGCCTCCCAGGATCTATAATTGTCTCAAAAGGTCCAATATACATACATTATTGGAACTTTTGAATACCAGTCAAGAAGACCTTATGAAAATTGAGCATTTTCGGGTAGAAGA